AAGTTCTTGTTTCGACAATTCAAAAGTGGGAGAAGGCTTTTTACTAATGAATCGATATTCAAAATCATTCCATTCGGAATCCCTTGCTTTATCAAAGCGACGGACTTCTAAATTCTCATAGGGCCCCCCCGGAATTCCTTCCAGAGCCTGTTGAATAATTTTTATGGATTCCGCCATTTCACTGATTCGTACTAAATAACGAGCTAATGAGTCTCCTTCTTTTTGCCATTGGACTTCCCAATCGAATTCATCGTAACACTCATAATGATCAACTTTACGAAGATCCCATTGCATTCCGGAAGCTCGTAGCATTGGTCCTGATAAACCCCAATTTATTGCTTCCTCTCCACCAATAATGCCCACTCCTTCAACTCGTTCCAAAAAAATGGGATTCCGCGTAATAAGCTTTTGATATTCAACAACCCCTGTTAAAGAATAATCGCAGAAATCCAAACATTTATCTATCCAGCCATGAGGTAGATCAGCAGCTACTCCCCCGATACGGAAATAATTATGCATCATTCGCATACCTGTGGCAGCTTCGAATAGATCATATAGCAATTCCCTCTCTCTGAAAATATAGAAGAAAGGAGTCTGTGCACCGATATCCGCCATAAAAGGCCCAAGCCATAACAAATGAGAAGCTATACGACTCAACTCCAGCATAATGACTCTGATATAGCTGGCTCTTTTAGGTACTTGAATATTTCCCAATTGTTCTGGTGCATTTACCGTTATTGCCTCTGTGAACATAGTAGCTAAATAATCCCAACGTGTTACGTAAGGTAGATACTGTATAATTGTTCGGTTTTCCGCAATTTTTTCCATCCCTCTGTGTAAATAACCCAATACGGGTTCACAATCAATAACATCTTCACCATCTAGAGTAACGATGAGTCGAAGAACACCATGCATTGATGGGTGGTGAGGACCCATATTGACTATCATGAAGTCTTTTCTTATATCCGGTACAGTCATATGTTTTCTTCCCCGATTCATTATTTCATGAATTGCTGAAAACGAAACGAGGTTCATCAAAATTCAAGATCTAACAAAGCAAATAATTCAAACGAATTTTCAAATTAACGAGTTTTTGGTTCCCGAATATCCAACTGATCAATTAATTCTTTATAACGTACTCTATTTTTCTTTGACAAATAAGCCAGTATACGTTGACGTTTTCCCAGAATTTTCCGCAGACCTCTCTGGGATAAATAGTCTTTTCTGTGCAATTCCAAATGTGAAGTAAGTCTCCGTATCTTATTGGTGAAACTGAATACTTGAAATTCAACAGACCCTTTGTTTTTTTCTTTTTCTTCTTGCGGAATAACTGAGATGAATGAATTTTTTACCATAAAAAGAATTCTTCTCTCTCTCTTTTTTTTCTTTCTTTTCCACAGATATGGATTTTACCGATCAGGAATAATGATAATGCCAGTCATTTAGATCTGGTACACACAATAAAATAATCTGGATTTATTCATAGACTACTTTACTATCGAATCCAATTTTCAATTGGATTCGATAGAAGGAGATGGTACATTTCTACACCCACAAAAGGGAATGACTGGGACTTAAGAAAATTCTGCCGATTCATTCCTAGATCCAATTGATATGATACATCATTGAATCAGTATCATGTATCAGAATCTAATGTAACACAACGTGTGTGTACATTTGTATACCTTTATATACCGGATATGACACGTGATATAGATATATAGGAAATCCACCATCAACTAATTCTGACTCGTGGATACATATGTATCCTTGACATACTGAAACGACTGCCATTATTGGTATTAAACCAGTAGCGATTCATACAAGCTAAATCTTCTAATCGATAATTGGGCCAAAGAAACAATTTGAATTGGATAAATTCATTTATATCTGTATCAAAATGCTTGTCCTCATCCAAAAATTGCACACAGTTCCTTACGTTGTTGCCATTGAAAAATACTGAATTTCTATTCACAACATTCTCATTCTCGGAATTCAAACAAATTAGAATTCTCAATTCTCTACGACGTCTAGGAGATGGAATATTTTCAGGAACAAGCAAAGCATAATTATTTTCATCTCCATTCACAAGTACCTTTCCATGTTGTGCAATGGATCTATCGAAATAATCTTCATCAACATATTTTTTTTCTCGGCATATTCGATTAGTTTGGTACTTATTCTTATGGACCAATGAAATACTTATGGTTTGATACATAATCCATTGTCCATCCCATTTTATAGACAGACGAACCGGTTCGATAATCAATATTCCCCTTTTTATCAATTCTGTAAGAGTTAGATCCTTCTGAATCAGCATTACATCCAGGCGCATTTCTCCTCTTTGAATAGAGGATATAGCAATTTCCCTTGGATTTATCAGCCTAAGCAGGAGACAATATACCTTGATATTATTTAGAATTCTTTGATTCAAAGGATCAGCCCATCTCAATTGAAAAAGCAAATACCTTTTCAGGAAGAAATCTAGTTCCGCTTCCTTATTGCTCTTGGATTGTCTTTTCTTTCTACGTTTTTTAATGTCTGATTCCGCGGAATCTTTTTCAAGATCTTTTTGTCGGTTTCGTGGATCTGATCCAAGATTCCCTTGACCCAGCTCTTCTTTTTCTTCTTGATTTCGATTCTCTAATTCAAGATATTCTTTTTGATTAGATGATAGACGAAGATCCTTTTTTTGATTTCTGTTGATGTTTTTATTTTCACTAATGTTTTCATTTCCATTCAAATTGAAAATAAGTAATTTGATTGGTATGATCCACGGTTTAATCTTATATGCATCATAAAGTAGCACAAATTCTGAGAAGAACCAGGGTTCTAGATTCGATATGGGACGATGTAGCATTTCTTCATTCATTCCCATCCAATCAAAAAAAAACCTTTTTTTTTGATTGGATGGGTTGATTTCTTGATGAATCGTGAGATAAAAAAGATCTTTCTTATCAATTATTTGATAATCATTAGTCCCAGTCTTAGTATTTTTATTAATGTTGGTTCCAGTATCTATATCGGTCCAAGTCTCAATATCGATATTCTTTCTAAGAAAAAAATTGAGAATTCTCCACTCCAAATATTTTCTATCCGGATTTTTCCCCGTATCAATAATAGACCCTTCCCCTAGATAATCATTAATAGCTATACCCCCGGGTACATAAAATGATTCGGGTTTAGGCATGTTGTAATTATATGGAATCTCTCGGTCTCCATTTACTTGGAATGGCGATCCATAAATATATGAGTCCTTCCTGTCTTCATAATGAATATATTTATGTGATAAAAGATCATATCTGTAGTGTTTTTTAAATTTTTCTTTTTGACTCGGTAATGAGTTCACTACATAATTATTTTGTTTCTCGTAATGAATTAATTGGTCTTTTTCCTTTTCATATGAATCTTTTTTTGAGTCTTTATTTTGAATCATACGACGTTGATTGACTCTATTTCGCCATTTTTGCGGTACTAATTTAGACCATCTAGTCTGAGATAAATTGTATTGATAATGACCCCTTAACCAATTTTCCCATTCATTCATTCCAGAATTCGGAAGTTTCTTAGACCTTGATTTGGCATCCAATATTCCTCGTGTCCCAAAATGGTCCTTTATTCTATCCTTAAGAAAAAGACATGCTCCGCGATATTGAAGTACAGATCTCAAGTAATACTTATTAATAATTTGGATTTGTGATAAATTGTAAAATACATATGCTTGGGACAAGGAAGATAAGTCACAATAAATCTGTGATTTATTATTACTAATATTAGAAAGAGACTTTTTTATAGTCGAAATAAAGTGAATTGCATTTTGATTTGTTTCATCAATTCCTTCTTTATTTCTTTCATCATTGGAAATGTCTTTGTCAATAATTTTTTTTGTTGATTCAAATTCAAGGAAAAGTTGTGCATTTATTCTGGGAATATTAATGTTACATAGAAAGATATCCATATAGATTCTTTCAATGAAAGATTTCATAAAATAGTGCCATTTACGTATTAATCGGGCACCTCCCCTTTTTGATATCTGCCAAATATGTTTCTGTGATTCCGATCTTTTATCATCACAACCTGTCTCGTTAGGACTAATCTTTCTATTTGGAGTTAGAAATACTTTTCTCTTGTCTTTTGTAATCCTTTCTATTTTATTTTGGATTGTGGTTGTCCTATCAGCCAGATCCTTCATTTTTTTTTCTGTCAGTGAATAATTTGTCCAATCCACAGATCTAATTCGAATGATCGATTCATGGTTAATCTTATTACTAATTATAGAATCTTTTCTATTTTCATTTGGTTCATATACTTTCCTCAATCCAAATAAGAAAATTAGATTTACTTTTGCAAACTCTTTTATTATTCTTTTTATAAATAGAACTGTTTTGAGAATCCATCTTGTTTTTTCTTTTAAGACCCTTAGAAACCATTTTTTTCTTTCTCCTAAAGCTCTTAGAACTAGAAAACATTTCTTTTTCACTTTTCTAATTTTTTTTTCGAGTTCTTTCCAAATGGGGTCAAAAAACGAAGGTCCTTTTCGGGGAGAACCAAAAGGTAGTTCAGTTTCCATCCCCCAGACTGTTAAAAAACCAAAATTTTCTTTTTTTCCTTTCTTTTTCATTCGATCTCTATGATCGAATCGTAGCTTAGATCTGTGCCAAGGTTTCAGACAGAAGGGAAATAGGATCTTTATTTGAATACCGTCTGTTAGCCAGTCTTTCGGAAATTCTGTTTCTGATAATTGAACACCATTATAGGTGCATTTAACATGCATTTCTCTATTCCACTCCTTCCAATCCTCGTACCACTCGGGGAATTGAAATAATAACATACGGCCGAGATTTTTAGCTATTATCAATGAAGGCAATACGATGTATTTTCTAAGAATCGATTGTGTTACTAACATAGAACCTCTTATTGCTTGAGCAAATAGAATAGTATCCCAATTTTCTGCTATTGCTATCCGTTCATTCTCTTCCTGTTTCTCCTCCTTTGTTTTT